GAATTCGAACAACTGCTTCAAATACAGTATCCGGAAGTACCGCTTGTGGAACTTCAATTTCTACGGGCTTATTAGCTAAATGACAATTGGCGCATACAATACGGCCAGTTGCTTCGCGTGGATTTTCATAACCCTGCTGTGCAAAAATGGGATATGCGTTTGAAATGGATTCCGGAGTTATTATATATATCATGAGTGATACGGAAATGGAACGAATAATCTCTTTCTTTAGCCAAGAAAAGGTCTTTCTAGTTTGCATGGTCCAATCGTTGATCCAAAAAATTTCTACAATAAAATTAGGTAGGGCACTAGGCGAGTTCCCTATCCACGATGCTGTTATTTACTGAACAATTTTTACAAATTCTAAAATATGAGAAGAATCCGAAACTCTTAGATGGAAAATAATTGTATAAAAAAATACGATTTTGAACTGTACAAAATAAGAAACATTTTAATTGGATTGATGGATCATCTTTCAGTCATTCATTGAATGATAAATCACTACGAGTGACGGAGATAGACGATTTAAATAACGGAAAATCCAATATTTAAAAATTGTATCGAGAATAACCGGAAAGGTGGAAACAAGTCCCGATATAATTTGATCGTTATGAGCAAATCCAAAATCTTTGTAGACGGAGCCAATCATTAGTTCCCAACCGTGGGGTGAATGGAATCCTATACATAAATCAGTTACCAAAAGAATAGAAAAAGCTTTTATTGTGTCACTTAAATTATATAGGAATTCTTGAACCCAAGAATTAAGAATAAGAAGTTCTTCATTACCCAGAATAGAATAACCGCTTAGAATAAGGAAAGAGATTGTATTTGTCGAGAAGCGAAAAATCGTATGGATACGATCCTCATTGTGTATCTTGATCAATTGTATCGTTTCTTTGTGGATTATGCTATGAAACTTTTGTAGATGTGTTTCCGGGTATTCCTTTATCATTTCGTCAAAAAAGAAGAGTTCCTCTAATTCTATGAATCTTTCTAGAATAAACTTTTCGTGCCTATCATTAAAAAAGGTTTCGGATTTACTGGTATTCCACCAATTAATCATCCAAGATTCCAGACTTTTATTAAATGAAAAAGAGATTAACCAGGGCAAAAAGACTATAGATATAAGATATAGAAACGGAGAGAATGCTTTTTTTTCATTGTTTTGTCTGTGAATTTTTACTGAACCCATCTCATTCGTCGACTTTATCCGATTTAATATTTCGATCAATTATAAGTTCTATTACAAGGCTTCAAATCTCTGAACCCATTCCGCGTTTTTTATTTGTCAGTCATTGGTTAGTCCTTAAATTTAGAAAGAATACAGAAATAGCCGAAGAAGAAGAAAGAGTACACGAATGAAGAAAAAGAATATTGTTTCCAAATATCCCAATTGCTTAAAAATTCAAAGCAATTCTCTTTTTTCGATGAATGCTCAAAAGAGTCACTTCAAATCAAATTAGGCTTTCGAGATAAAAGAATACCTTTCTACCAAAAAAAATAGCAAATATTTTGAAAAAAAAAATAGGTCAACTACCCATAGACGCAGGAGTAATTAAGAGAAATTTATGAAGAATGGTGTGATAATCAAAAGTAAGTGGAAAAAGCAAAATAAGATGGAAGGGTTATAATTTTAAGTCTTCCAATCTTTTGCTTATTAAGGAATAAAAAAGATAAAAAAGAGGAGTCGATTGACAAAAATAAAGTAGAGATAATATACAAGATATGATCGATCCATATCTAACGTATCAATTTAAAAAAATTTCTTTATTCTATCTATTATTCTGAAATGTTTTGTTTTGATCTCTGAGATCAGTCTAGTATTTAAATTTGTTAGTTATTTTTTTTTTTACTGAATTTAATGACTTTACATACGCATAAAAGAAAGTGTTGGTTTGCGGACAAAAAAAGCTTTTTTTTTTATAAATGTTCTGTATAGATATAATTAATATCCATCTTCTTTGGTTCATCAGCATTGTGACGAAATACCCGTTAACTTTAACTTATACTCTAAAAAAAAGAAAAAAAGAGGGAGACTCTTGGATTTTTCATTCTTGCTAAAAAAATGGTCATTCTTTAGTTCATTTCAAAATACTTCAATTGGTACACGCAAAAAATAGGCCAATTCCGCTGCTTTTTGCTCAATTTCTCGTGGAGTCAAATTCTCATCAGTACGAGTCAAAGGAATGACCCCCTGTCCTTTGATTTCCAGATAAAGGGCATGCCGAGTATAAATACCCTCTTTAACTTCTATTCGGATAGACTGAACATCTTTCATAAGGAATCGGAGTAAGATGCGACGATTTTTTCCGGGAAAGCCCCAACGAAAAATACATACTATTCCCTCGTTTCTATCAAATCGATCATACCCACTACCCACATTCCACAAAATTGTGCACCACAAATAAGAACTAATAAATAAACCGGCGATCCCATAGAAAGACATCACGATTCCTTGTGGAAAAAAAATTATTTGCTGAGACGGAAATAAAGATATCAAATTTCTGTCAAGATAACTGGAAATCCCAACCAATAAAAATCCCAATGAACCAAAAAAAAGTATAAAGGCCCAGCAGAAATTACTTGTTTTTCGAGACCCCGCTATAAGTTCTATCCATATACATTCTGATCGCCAATTCATACTAGATCCAGTTGCATTTTATTGGAAGTGGGAGACTAGCCAAAACGAATTTGACTGTACTTTTTTTTGTTTCCGAAGTCATTTTCATCAACTCGCGCTATTCTGATGTGAATCGTTAGGAAAAATTCATCCAATTCCGTAAATCTAAAAAACTAGAAAACCCCTCAGATGATTCCCTATCTCCACACATATGGATATATTGGCTTTACAGTTAGTTTAAGTATCCGATCGTAATTTATTTTCAAATCGACCATTTACTCATATATCATCTTTATGCCTATAGAAATTAAGAATCCTTTCCTTTATGTTTGAAGGAAGCTGTATGGTATACCCTATTATACTAAATAGATATCTGTGTTATGATCCAAGTCTAAGTCTTGAAAAAAAAAATAGATGAAATTTCCCCCCATCGGATCTAAAAAATCTTGTTTTTTTGAACATAAAGAAATAGAGAAGCCATTGCAATTGCCGGAAATACTAACCCCACTAAAGGCACAAAAATAGAGGGGAAATTGTTGAGAATTGTCATAGAACTGGTCACCTCGATTTAATATTTGTACCTATTTTTTATTCTTATATTGAATTTGTAATTGTTATTAAATTAACTGTTATTAAATTATTAAATTGTTATATTAATATTTTTACCTATTCATATATAATATTGTTTTGTTATGTTAGAAAGATATCTTATAATCATTATAATTATACTAAGTATATGGAAATAACTATATATAATAAAGTGTAAGTAGTGTAAAGCTAACTAAATAGACTTATTTATTTTTCTACATGAAATATATGTGTTTCTACATAAAATATTTGTGGGATAAGCTTTGTTATTCTTTTATCTTTTTCTTGTCTTATAATTATAAATAATTAATAATTTTCATTTTCTAATTTCACTTTATTTAAATTGAATATTTAAATTTAATAATAATAATAAAAAAAAGAGTATTCTTGCGCGACAGTCTATATATAGAAATATGGGAGATATAGAAATATACAAGACTCTATATTTTGCATATTTCTATATATAGGGATAGGTAAGAAAAGAAAATGAAATTCGTTTTCTTTTTTATTTACCTTGCCCAATTTAAGAACAATTTCGTGTAAGAAAGAATTTTTGTTCTTTTACCTTGTTGATAGAGATTAGCAATAATCAGGAATCAAAATTAGGAGTAATCATAAATATCGCTAAAAAAAAATCATCTGCATGTCCTTCTATTCTAAATTGACTCTTATGTTATGTCACAAAAAAACCATTCTTCCGATTTTTCCTTGAATTCCAATAAATAAATACTTGTTTGCCCGAAATAAAGAAATAAAAAGAAAGAAAATAATTTAAATAATTTAATTAAGTTAAAGATCTACTTGATTTATGATTCAATTTATGATTCAAAGGAAAGAAAGCGTGGAGCTGAAATAACTCATTCAGAACGCCCTTTAAAAGATTACGTGGTACGATTGAATCGAATAAACCCTTATGGAATAAAAATTCAGCTGCTTGTGAACCTTCAGGTACTGTCTTATTCAATGTTTGTTCAATTACTCTTTTACCTGCAAATGCAATGTGTGCGTTGGGTTCAGCAATAATGATATCCCCTAACATACCAAAACTCGCCGTCACGCCCCCAGTCGTAGGCGATGTAAGGATTGAGATATAAAATAACTTTTTATTCGATTGATAATCATATAAAGCGGAAGATATTTTAGCCATTTGCATCAAGCTCAAACTTCCTTCTTGCATACGCGCTCCCCCGGAAGCACACACTAGAATAAGAGGTAAAAACTTATTGGCAGCATACTCGACCAAACGAGTGATTTTCTCGCCTACTACGGATCCCATACTACCCCCCATAAACTGAAAATCCATAACCCCAATTGCTATGGGAATGCCATTTAGTTGACCTATACCTGTTTGAATGGCTTCGGTTAATCCTGTCTTTCTTTGATAAGAATCAATACGACCTTTATAAGGTTCGCCCTCCGAATGAAATTCGATGGGATCCCGAGATACCATGTCTTCATCCATAGGATCCCAAGTACCTGGATCAATCAAAAGTTCAATTCTATCTGAACTGCTCATTTTCAAATGATATCCACATTGTTCACAAATATTCATTCTTGATTTCAAAATTTTCTTATAATTTAATCCATAACAAATTTCGCATTGAACCCACAAATGTCTGTATTTTTGAGTTACATCAAGATCATGAGAATTTTCCCTTCTAATAAAATCCCTAATCTTCGTGCTAGTTCTTAGACTGGACCTTGCGTTTTCACTATTGTTTCCACTTTCACCAAAAATGGAACTATAAACGTAACCTTCGCTGGAATTGTCACTGCCACTTAAAATATAACT